TAATATTGAGATAGTGTTTACTAACTCTGTCTGCAATGAAATTAGATTGGTTAAATTGGATAGGCTGATGGGAAATTAATTTAAAAATTATGGAAAGAACCGAAGATACTTTGTATCCAGGTATCCAGACTCACGATAAGCTCTGAGTACTCAGAAATTGAATCAGAATGGTTTAATTGATTTCTTATTTAATTTCTTTGTATTTTTCTATTTTATATTCATATTAATTATTTTTCTTATTCAATAGAATTGGAAAGAAAGGAATTTTTACAAGTTGATTTTTTCACCAAAAAAAAATAGCCATAAGTAACAATCCTATTTTGACTCTACGCCATAGATTCCACTATGATTATGAATCAATAATGGAATAATTTTTTCGTTTCATAGAGATAGGGGACATCATTCACATGGATATAGTAAGTCTTGCTTGGGCTGCTTTAATGGTAGTGTTTACATTTTCTCTTTCACTTGTAGTATGGGGAAGGAGTGGGCTTTAGAGCTAGGAATATTACTAATTGAATATTTTACTAAAGAATCTTAATTGTATCAATTGTGATCATTTTGCGAAAGCTTAAAAAAAAGAAATACCTTGGTTTATATATATTTATCTATATATATTAGTATTAAATAGTATTAGAGCATTAGAATTCTATTTAATATTTTTCCTATTTTTCTTTTCTTCTAATTAATTCTTTCGATGGACCTCCAGATCTATAAGTATAAGAAGAGATATAAAAAATAAGTAAAAAATAAGGAATTAAAGCAGTTGGTTTTGCAATTTTTTTGGATTGATCAAAATGCATAAAAATGGGTGTAGAGAAAAATAGAGTGCTATTTCATTTTGATGTAGCGTCTAATATCTAATATATATTATTAGAGATAAATATCTATTATTAATTTATTTAAAAGCTGATTTCTTTATAAAATAAAACTTTATGTACTAAGAAGATGAATATGAAATATTCTACAAAACTCAATTGTATAGTGTGGTAGAAAGAGCTATATATAGCTCTTTCTACCACACTATCTCAAATCTAGTTTTAAACCTTTCATTTCTTCAATCATTGATAAAAAGGAAGAATTCAAATTAATTATTTTGGCTGACTGTTTTGACGTATATTATAAGTAAAAAGGCAGTAGGAACTAAAATGAACAGCGCAGTAGCAATAAACGCAAGAATATTGACTTCCATAATCTCTTTGTTTTATTCTTTCACAATAGTTTGGGATCTAATCCCATAGAGATGTTAAAGTGGACTCCTATCAATTCAAAGGTATTAATTGCATCTTGATGATACTAACCCGGATCCATGTTATGAATAAAAATATCAAATTTCTTTCTCATCGCAAATTGAATACTAGAACATAGTATAACATAGGAAGATCTTTTATCCATACTCAATCTAAATTAAAGAGAAAGAAAGAAAAATTAGGATTCTTTATTATTATTGGATCAGAAATCCCATTTTATTTTCCCACTTTTCTATCACCTATTCTTATACACTTCTTCAATTCTTATCCTTATACATAAAATTATGAAGTATGATATTATCATATGGCCCATAACCTATTCTATATTCTATGGGTCATACAATATGCAAATAAAAACTAATAGTAGAAATGAGATGGAAAAAAGAAAAAGAAAGGGACGGGTGAAGTATCAAAAATGGAATATTCCAACAGATTTCTTCAAAAGGGGACGTTACTTGGTTGATATTTTATTAGTATCCCCCTTGAACTAGAACACATACATAAAAAATGCAGTGTGCAATTTGGATGAGAATGAGATATATATATATCTTTTTTTTTTAAGAAGGTGTGGTTACATCCGAATCCGAAAAGTACTCTGTCGAGTGAAGTTCTTTGTGTATCGTACAATAAACGAAGATTCTTTGTGTCTGTACTCTCGGTCCAAATATGTACACTCTATTCCATATTCCATAGAGTCTTTCTTACTCTAGTAAGAAGTAAGGATTTTACAAATCTACATATGTTTCTCCCTTAACAATCGGTGCTAGTATAAAAAATAAAAATTTACATATTTGTCTGATGAGAAATGCGAAATGAAAAAAAAAGAAAGAGGGATCCCCCCAGAGATTAGATTTTGTTCCCCCTCTTCCCTTTCACGGGAGGAAGAGAAATGAATTGTTCAATTCATCGGATTCTAGTTCGGGACTGACGGGGCTCGAACCCGCAGCTTCTGCCTTGACAGGGCAGTGCTCTAACCGATTGAACTACAATCCCAGCCATATGTATGGCATACATAGTCTTATGATTTCAGAAGAACATTCTATTTGTCCTGTTGCAACAGAAAAAAGAATTATATAGAAATATCCTATTTACATAGATATGGACTTGAGTAAGAGTGGCACAGATTACTAGTAATCTATGGTTCTTTTCTTGTATTTACTCTATTGCAATGGATGAGAAAAATAGACTCTTTTTCTTTCTAGAGGACAAATTTCTTAGATCTTCTTCGTGGAACAACAAATTCTTGGGCC